TTTTTTTTTTGGATTGGTAATGGGGAATGAACAATTCATTCCTAAATCTAAATGCTGAATTCAAAAATTTTATGAAATTCTGAAAGCTAGAAAGATCCTTCTGATCAAATCATACCATTCCATTCTATTGACAATTTCAAAAAACTGTTCATACTATGAACATAGTATTGTTGGTTGGGCAAGTATGCCGCCCCCATCGTCTAGTGGTTTAGGACATCTCTTTTTCAAGGAGGCAACGGGGATTCGACTTCCCCTGGGGGTAGGATACTAGGAACATAGTATTGGCGGTTGGGCAAGTATGCCCCCATCGTCTAGTGGTTTAGGACATCTCTCTTTCACGGAGGCAACGGGGATTCGACTTCCCCTGGGGGTAGGATACTAGGAAAGGAAATTGATCATTGATCAGGGATTATCAATAAATAAGAAAGACTCTAATTGATTCTTCCTGGGTCGATGCCCGAGCGGTTAATGGGGACGGACTGTAAATTCGTTGGCAATATGTCTACGCTGGTTCAAATCCAGCTCGGCCCAAAAATTTGCTGATCCACCATATAGGAGCACATTGGTTATTGAAAATGACCCATGTGCTCCTATATGGCAGAATAAAAATTTTATACATCCCTAGTGTTTTTTCCGTATTACGGATTTTTTCCACTAATTCGGATTTTGCTAAATTCCTTACAGTATCCATAAGTATAAAGTCTAAGGAAAGGGTTAAAGTAAAAAAAAAAGACTCTTTTTTTTGTTTCATTCATTTTTCAATCGATTTGGCAATAACAAACGGATTACGCGCAATCCGTGTTGATCTCGCTAAAGTGGGGGCCCGTATATTCTATTTATTTTTAGATAGATAAATAAGTCCGCCGCTTTCAGTTACAGTACAACGGTTCGAATCTCAAATAGAAAAAGAAAGGGTTGGTTTGACTGAAATAGTAAGAATATGTATGCTATACGATTTTTTCCTGGGATTGTAGTTCAATTGGTCAGAGCACCGCCCTGTCAAGGCGGAAGCTGCGGGTTCGAGCCCCGCCAGTCCCGATGGATACAAATCCAATGAAAAAAAATATCAATTCATTTCGTATGTGAAAGGGAATCAAAATAACAAAAAAATATTTTTTCTAAAAGGGATCCCCTTTCTTTCGTTTAAGGAAAATGACTTTTTGATTGCATCAGAAAGTCATTTTTTTGGGGGGGCATGGATAAAAGATCTTACTATGTTATACTATTTAATTCTCGACGATGAATCGATTTGATAACTCAGATATTGTTATTCGTGATATCGATCCGATTTGATATCATCGAGATCCAATTTATACCATTGAATTTAGAGACGAAAGATTTTTCATTTCTATGGGATTAAATCCCGAAGTATTTATTCGAAATTAAAGAGAAAGAAAACATAGAGATTATGGAAGTCAATATTCTTGCATTTATAGCTACTGCACTCTTCATTTTAGTTCCTACTGCCTTTTTACTTATAATTTACGTAAAAACGGTAAGTCAAAGTGACTAATTTTACTTTACCATGACTTCTGATTTCTTATCAATGGAATGACAGTGATTGAATCAAAAAAATGAAAAAAGGATTTCAATTGAGGGTCTTAGTTTTAAATGAAATGTACAATCCGCAGAATTCTATGAAATCCATATAGTATAGTAGAAAGAAATAAATTTCTTTCTACTATATTCTCTATTATTGTAGTGTATAAAGTTTGACTCTATCTATATACAAAGATGGTACCAATTCCAATATTTGTTTGATTGAAAGAATATTTTCCATTTTCAATATTCTACTTTCAATATTCTACATAGAATACATTCCATCAATGGAATACAATAGAATTTCAAAATGCAGATAAAATTGCATTTCATTAAGTAGTATAAATTTGATTAATTCATATTAATAAAATAACTAAATTCAATAGTTAAAAAATTGCGGAACCCAGCTATAAAACAATTGATACAGTTTGATCCCTTAACTCAATTAGTAGTACCCTTAGAGTCCACTTCTTCCCCATACTACAAGGGAAAGGGAAAATGTAAAAACTACCATTAAAGCAGCCCAAGCAAGACTTACTATATCCATGTCAATTTTGTCTCCTATCTCTTGAATGAATTATTTCATTATTGTTTACTTATTTTTATTTTATTCTTTTTCATTAATAATTTGATAATAATAGTGGAATCGCTGGTACAGAGTCAAAAAAGCATTCTGAGATAACACCATTGACGAAACAATCAAATAAATCCAATTAGAACATCTAACAAGTTCTTATCTGATTTCTGAAAAATAGTAAGGCGAAAGAAAAAATCTCCAGAGATCCCCTTATGAAGTAGTAAAGAAATTCATCTTACTAACAGGTAGGAATAAAAAAAAGACCTATGTTTTTTTTGCCCGCCATTTGATTTCATTAAGTCAAAAGTAAAAAATATAGAATCAAGATAGATTACTTTGCATACTCATACTCTTATTTGCATCTCTTATTTCTATTTGATTTAA